TTTATTTCTGGTAGAATTTTCTTGGTTCTTATTTGTTTCTAATGATGATCTATAAATATAGGAGTTATTCTTAGTTTCAGAATGAATATATTTATATGATAAAAGATCATATCTATAGTTTTTTTGAAAATTCTCCTCTTTATTTGGTAATAAATACACTGTCGAATTTTGTTTTTTTTTTGAATCAAGTAATTGGTCTTTTTCAGAGGAATACCATTTGTTTAAATCTTTATTTTGAGACGTATGGCATTGATTGATTCTATTTCGCCATTTTGGGGGGATTAATCTAGACGATGTAATCTGAGATAAATCGTATTGATAATGACCTCTTAACCAGTTTTTCCATGGATTCATTCCAGAAGTTGGAAGTTTCTTATGTCTTACTTCGGAATGAAATATTCCTTGTCTTCCAAAAAAATCCTTTATTTCAGTCTTAAGAAAAAAAGACGGTCCATTATATTGAAAAATAGATCTTAACTTATTGAAGTTAATAATTTGGGTTTGTGATAATTTTAAAAATACATATTTTTGTGACAAGTAAGATAAATCAAAAAAAATATCTGACTTCTGCTTACTATTTCTAAGATTATCAAAAGCCCTTTTTATAGTCATAGGCGAAATAAAGTCAATTTTATTTTGTTTTGTTTTATTAATCCTTTCTTGATTTGTTTCATTATTGTCAATGTATTTATCATTATCAATAATTTTTTTTGTTGATTTGATAAAAAGTTGTAGAGCGATTCTGCGCATATTAATGATACATAGAAAGATATCTATGTATATTTTTTCAATGAAAAATTGAACTATTAATTCAATATTTTTTCTTTTTAATATTTTTAAAATTTTTGGGGATGATTCTGCATTATTCTTTTTCTTTTTTTTGATTCCTGGCGTTACTTTTTTTTTTTTTTTCATTATTTCTATTTCATTTCTGATTGTGTTTCTTCTATCAATCCTATGTTTCATTTCTTTTTCTGCCTGTGAATAATTTGTCCAACCTGTAGATCCAATTTGACTAAGTGATTCATGAATTATCTGATTGCTTATTATGGAACCCTTTTCTGTTTGAGTTTCACTTGATTCATATCTTTCTCTCGATATAAATTCTCTCCGTATAAATAATGGAATTTTATTGCTGTTTAAAAGTTCTTTTATTATTCGTTTTACAAATAAAAATGCTTTTGCTTCTTTCTTTTTTATTTTTTTAAAAATTCTTCGAACTCTCAAATTTAATTTTCTTATTTCGACTTTATAGTCTATATCTTTTAAAATGGGTTCAAAAAAGGAAGGTGTTTTTCGAGGAGGACCAAAAGGATATTCCGTTTCCGTTCCCAAAACTGTTAAAAAACAAGAATCAAAATCATCTTGTTGCTTTAGATCTCTATCAGAATCATAGAGTCCTAGCTTAGATCTGTGCCAAGGTTTCAAATGAAAAGGATATAGGATTTTTATCTGAAAACCTCCTCTTAACCAATTTTTAGGAAATTTTGTTTTGGAGAATTGAAGACCATTAAAGCTGCATTTTAGATAAATTTCTCTATTCCAATCTTGGAAATCCTCATACCATTCCGGCGATTGCCGTAATAAAATACGGACAATATTCTTAGCTATTATCAATAAGGGTAATTTAATATATCTTCTAAAAATTGATTGAACTAGTAACAGAATACTTCTTGTTTTTTGTGCATGTGGAATGTTCTCCCAGAATTCCATTGTGTCTTGCTGGGTATTTTTTTTACTTTTGAATTGTTGATCTAAAATTGCGTATTCTGGCTTTTTCCCGAACCAACCTCTAATACTAAAAAAAAGTTTGATTAGGTCGGATATAGGAAAAGGAAAATCTTCCATTTTTTCCAAAAAAAGCGGGGAATGGGGATTTCTTTGAGACGGTCCCCAAATAACAATTTTACGCCTTTGAGTGCGCATAGATCCTTTGATTACGGATCGACGAAAATCTGGTTCTTCCAAATAACTTATAAAACCCAAATCTCTATTAAATTTTCTATAAAGATTATAATTCTTGAAATTAGAGTTCTTAAAAGTTCCTAAAGTTCGTCTCGAACGATTTAAAAAAGCTATATGTTTAAATCTTCTTGTTCGAAGCTGGTGCGACATCCCTTGCATTAGGCCTTGTTCTTTTCGTCGTTTTTTAAAATGTTGGTGCAACTCGTTGATTAATTTGTATGACCATCGAGGGAGTTTTTTACCGATTTCATTTATTCCACTAGATTTTTTTTTACCTTTAGGGTTAGTTAGAATTGCGTTCAATGAAAAAATTAACTGATTATTTGAATCAATTTTGGCTTGGTTTTTTTCTGATTTTTCTATTTTCTGTTCATATTCTACAGAATTAGGATAGGGAAGAAGGATCTCATGAATTTTATTCAGTTCAGATGTTTTTGTACAATTTTCTATCGAAGTTTGATTTATGATTGAAGAATTTATGATTGAAGATGAAAACAATTTTTTGATTCTTCCACGATACATTCCAGTCAAAAAG